ACTCGTAGATAAAATCTCAAATCACGGATTTTTATAAAATCCATCTTATTTTCATTCAACTGCTACAAGATCAACAATTCCATAAGCTTGGGCTTCTGTTGCTGACATAAAAACATCTCTTTCCATGTCTTCAGATACAACCCATAAGGGTTTGCCCGTTCTTTGTACATAAACCCTTGTGAGGGTTTCGCGTAGTTTCAGCAGTTCTTCCGCTTCCAGGATAAATTCTCCCGTTTGTGCCTCATAAAAAGAACTAGCAGGTTGATGGATCATTACCCTGATGATATAACAGTTCTCTATCTCGCGTGGTGAAACGAAGAGAAAAGAAAGAACGATAAAGAATAATAGGAAAAAAAAGATAGAATTGAACAACCGTACGGGCATTATCTTTTGTGCATTGCATACGGCTCTACAATAAAATTGACCCTTACCTTCCATTGAAGAAAGAGAAAAATAGAATCTATCAGACCCAGATGGATAAATGATCAAATTGCCACCCTTCCTTTCAGAGGAGTTAAAAAATACTATGATGGCTCCGTTGCTTTCTATTTTTAAATTGATTCTTTTTTTTGTCTTTGATTCAGCAATCCCAAAGTTTCTTTTTGATCCAATCAAATAAGGAAAAATCTTGTTTTTTTTTCGCCCTCTTTTTTTATAACATAAATATTGTTAAGAGCCCTTCGGTGTGAAAACAAAAAAGTTTGTGACGCTGAACTGGACTCCCGATAGATAAGAGAAATCGGAAATACCTTTTATCTCATACTACTCTCTCGATACATAATCGAATCTTTTGAAAAAAAAAGACAAGACAAAAATTTTGCATATCGAATTCGAAGTGCCATGCTATTATTACTTAATATTCATATGGCGAAGGCATAGTCTTCTTTTTTCTCTCAAATAAAAAAAACCTCATTGGCGCCAAGCGTGAGGGAATGCTAGACGTTTGGTAATTTCTCCCCCAACCAAGATAAAAGATCCCATTGATGCGGCCAATCCCATGCATATTGTATGGACATCTGGTCGCACAAATTGCATAGTATCGTAAATAGCTACTCCAGGTATTACCCATCCGCCAGGAGAGTTTATAAACAAATACAGATCTTTGGTATCATCCTCGATACTGAGATATACCATAAGACCAATAAGTTGATTCGAGATCTCGCTATCAACTTCTTGGCCTAAAAAAAGTAATCTTTCTCGATAAAGTCGGTTGATTAGGATAAAATTGTATCCCTTAGGAACCGTACATGCACCTTTTGACGCATACGGTTCAAAAAAGAATTGCGCAAAAAAAGAATCAATGTATAGATTCAAGTCCTCTTTCTTTGTTCCTATTCTTTTTTCATAGCAGGTTTTTTCTGACTTCTAATGAAAGGACTTTTTCTTCGATTTTTCAATAAAGACAAATTTGAACTTCTTTCTTCCTTATAATAGAAAAAAGTCACTAAACTTATCGAATTAACTTCTCATTGATGTATTGTTTCATCGAGATTCAATCCAAATCACGATGGTATTTTCTTGTTCCTGAATGGGTCTCTTTCATCTTTTTAGGTTTATGCTCTACTCCGGGTAAAGATCCGCCCGATTTTGATTTGCACATATAGGACAAATCTTCCCATTACCATTTCTTTTTGTTATGACTTTCTTTTTTTTTTCAATTCATTTCATACCTTTCACCAAGTATTTAGTTTGAGATTCCCTCGCTTGACAAATAGGATCTCTTTACAAATACCAAACAGGAATCATTCATGATACAAGTAGTAATCATAGATATATTACCAATTGGGTTTTTTCTAAACGGAGCCTGGATACTTCATTTTTTAGTCCAACCAAGCCAACCATAAATTATTCTAATTGATAATAGTAATGTGAATCCCCCCAAACAATGGATCTAATTGCGCTTCACGCTCCAAATTTTTGATGATTCAATTTATCTTTCTTGGGCGAAACAGAGGATATCTCGATCGGGGGAGAGAACGGGGAAATCCCATATGACCCAATATATCTGACAAGTCGCACTATACGTCAACCCAAGATGCATCTTCCTCTCCAGGACTTCGGAAAGGTACTTTTGGAACACCAATAGGCATTAATTGAAAGAAAAAAGAACTAAGTACTATATTTTACTTTGATGTGGAAACGTAACAACATTATTTTATTGTCTTTATAATATTGGTTTTGTCATATTTATTTTATCCATAGATTAGAAAAATTCATAAAGAAAGACAAAAGAAGAAATAAAGGAAAATTTTGACGAATAGGGCCTTCTAATGAGGAATAAGGAAGGACACATTTACTGATAGAAAATGGTATCAACCACCCATTGCGTATTGGTACTTATCGGGTATAGAATAAATCTGCTTCTCTTTGTTCCTACGAATAGAATTGTTTCATTATTAACAATAGAATAGAACAAATAGTAACCCTTGTTCAGTGGATTATTTCAGAACAAGGGGTCCATAGAATAGTCATAGTATAGCTTTTCCAATGCAATAAAGTT